TTCGAAGTAAGGGGTCAATAGTCAATGGTTCTAATTTCTCGTCTGAAAAATACACATTTGATTTCTCAATAGAAAAACGAGAGAATGTTTTTAGCATTGTGTATTTTCAGATACTATACAATCAATCAAGTATAAGGGATGGATCAAATCCAATCAAAAGGGGTCTTTCTTTTATTTTAGGAAATAATAAAAGGATTAAGGAAAACAGAAGTCAAAATGCAAGTACAATAAAAATTCAGTAATCCGGGAAAAATTGCATCTATTCTATTTTGTATCATTTTGGCGGCATGGCCGAGTGGTAAGGCGGGGGACTGCAAATCCTTTTTCCCCAGTTCAAATCCGGGTGTCGCCTGAATCACCAAAAAAATCGAAATCATAATCGATTTATTGGATTGGTTTCTCAATAGTGTTTGGTAGAACCCCTTTTTGACTCTGCAACATTAATTCCACTATTATTAGTGAGGAATAATGAAAAAATTCCTTCGTATTTATAGAGATAGGGGACATAATGCACATGGATATAGTAAGTCTCGCTTGGGCTGCTTTAATGGTAGTCTTTACATTTTCCCTTTCACTCGTAGTGTGGGGAAGAAGTGGACTTTAGAAGTACTACTAATTGAGTTCAGGAATCAAACCGTATCGATTGTTTTATAGATCATTCTTTTGAACTATTTAAAATCAAATCTTTGAATTTGGAATCCCATTCGATTCCAATGGAGTAATCTATGATAGGAATCATACTTTTTCAATCAAAGAGATATTTCATCGATTCCCATCTTTGTACTTCGAAAAGAAAGGGATTCAGATGATTGGAAATTTATTCCAACCTAAAATTCTTCCGAAATTTTCTATTTCAATCAATGGGAATGGGCTCTTACTATCTTTATAGACGGATACTAAGGAAGACCGGGCCCTTTTTCTTTTTTTATTTCCCTCTTTACTCTTCAAAAAAGAAGTCGTTTTGTTAAGCGTATACGCACTTTCTATGAGAAATGATATAGAGATAGTGGTTGTTTAAGGAGAAACTGGGCAATAATAAGATCTTGCCTCGGGCGAGTTACATATCGGGCATTTACCCTTTGGTTTCTATTTTTAGAAAGGCGGTTTATGCTTTATCGACTTATTTCATATCATGGTTCTGACGTTAAAAATAGGCGAGTTTTCCCCTTCCTTATTAGTAAAAGGAAAGGAATTAGAATCCTAAGATAAGAATTATTTCAGATTGATCGGAACAAATAACAAATAGATGTAGGAAATTGGGTCTTATGTCAATTCCATACAATATATGGAATATATAGATATGGAATTAATATACACATATATGAAGAGAATATTGTAGATTGATATATAGAAAATATAGAAACTTAAGCCTTTATCTTTATTCTAGATTACAACTTTATAAACTAAGAGATAGATAGTATAAAAATTAATTTTTATACTATCTATCTCTTAGAAAATTGCCAATTATAATTATAGTGCGCTCATTTCATTTAAGTTAAGACGTGAAATTGGAATGCCTTTCATTTGACTTTGTCCATTTTTGATAAGAACTTGGAAGGAAAGTTTTATTCAAATGAATTTTCAAATTCAATTGAATTAATCATTTTGACTGACTGTTTTTACGTAAATGATAAGTAGAAAAGCGGTAGGAACTAGAATGAATAGTGCAGTAGCAATAAATGCAAGAATATTGACTTCCATAATCTCATCGGTTTTTTACTTCGCAATAACTCGGGATTTAATCCCCTAGAGATGATAAATCTTTTGTCTATCGTCTGTAAATTCAATGAATGAATTACCTCTTGATGATCTTGAACCGGATCACTATCATGAATAACAATATCTGATCTATCAAATCAACCTGTTGTCAAGACTTGAATAGTATAACATAGGAAGTTCTTTTAGCCATACCGAATTCAAATTTTGATTCTTGACTCAATTACTCAAAAATTTTATTTATCATCCGTTTCCTTGTTTTTTCTATAACCCACCTTGCGTCTTCCTTGGACAATCTTCTGATGAAGGATCATCAGATTGCCTTTCCACTTCAATTAATTACATAGTTCCAAACCTAACAAACAATAAAAGCAAAATGGAAAAATAGGAAAGAAAAAAGAAATCAAGACTTCTTTTTGCTTTGGGAATGAAAGTATATCCCTCGACACTCTTTACTGGTTCATAGAAAGGGAAAAATGCATTTTTGGATTTATTGGATCCGTCGGGACTGGCGGGGCTCGAACCCGCAGCTTCCGCCTTGACAGGGCGGTGCTCTAACCGATTGAACTACAATCCCAGGGAAATAAGGGATCTAGCAGAAATTTTGATTCTTTTTTATCTTCGTATGGGGTTTTTCTAAAGGACAAGGGATTTTATACCATCTCATGGTAGATTGATGCGGTTTATTGGGCCGAGCTGGATTTGAACCAGCGTAGACATATTGCCAACGAATTTACAGTCCGTCCCCATTAACCGCTCGGGCATCGACCCAGGAAGAATCCAT